TTCCTATTTCTTGTTCGGAAAAATAGTGGAACCAATTCCGGGAATTCCGTATTCAAGTCAATGATGCATTACATTAATTCATAAAATTTTTTATAAAATAAAAAAAATCTAAAAATATTTAATTATATTTTTTTCTTATTTCTTATTAATTTAATAAAAAAATAAAGCGGGTAGCGGGAATCGAACCCGCATCGTTAGCTTGGAAGGCTAGGGGTTATAGTCGACGTTGATTCATCATTTTTAACGTCTCTAATTCAAAACTGAACGTGAAACTTTGGTTTCATTCGGCTCCTTTATGGAAGATGTCTAAATTCCTATATTAAGACATGAACGAAAAAAAAAAATTCCACCCATAACATCTATGTCAGCTTTTCTGTCTGAATGTATTCAGAACAACCCGCTTTCTAGACGATCCCTATAGAAAAGAGGGGGATTATAACAACCTTTCTAGTTACTTCGTTCTCTATTTCTATGTGAGAGAATCCTTAGGAAAAGCATTTTGTTTCCACCGAGCTAAAACAATTTGTCGATGTCTCTAGTAAACCAAAGTCATTGTTTAATAGCCATTTTGCTTCAATTTCCGTAATACAAATTCCAAATTAAAGATTTAGTTACGATTAGAAAACCACTTTCTATCTTTATCCATGGATCCTTTACTCATACTTATTCAATTAGAAGTATTGATCTAATTAATAAAAAAATTATGTTTCGTAATCTCATAATCCAATTTTTCAATTTTTAATTGATTCTTGGATACAAATCACGAGAATGTATATTCTTCCTCGAATTTTTCATTGAGAGGTAAAGGATTAAATCCTTTTAAGAAATAAAGTTTTTGGTCGGAATGAAATATTAATCAAACCGAAAGACCCCTTAACTATACAAAGGATTATAGAACGAATCACACTTTTACCACTAAACTATACCCGCTACAATCCGATTATTGTATATAAATGAACCTTTTGTCGAACAAGAAAATGGGTCGTAATAAAAAGTTAAAAGAGTCAAAAGATAGGATGATAAAATAATCATGAAAATTAGAGCGTTTACGTGTTGTATCAGAGAACCCAATGAGATTCGGAAAAGAGAATTCATTAAATTTCAATAACTAAATAACAAGTGTTTTTTTGCCGGAGGTTTTTGACCTAGACGTCTCGACAAAACTACTTAAGCCATAACATACATGAAAATGTATTGTGCAAGAATCCACAGTTCCCTTTTTGTTATTTATTTACTTTACTAAAATAAAAAAAAGGAATAAAGAATAAATATAAAAAATTAAGATAAGAAATGACACTTTGATTCGATATCATTTGATTCTATATCATAGAAATCAAAAGAGTTTTTTTTTTCCAATCGTAATAACAAGCTTTAGTTTTCAAATTTTTAAAAAATTTTTATTTATGATTTGTTGGAACAATAAATGGCGGGCCCGGCCTGGTCAGTACTTAGCCGGGCCGTGGAACTAAAAAGCACTCTCGGATGAAAAAAAATATTATGAAGGGCTCTTTCAATCCTTATTTTTTATAATGTAACATAGTATTATCCTTTTTCAATTGGGAGGAGAGATGGCTGAGTGGACTAAAGCGTCGGATTGCTAATCCGTTGTACGAGTTTTTCGTACCGAGGGTTCGAATCCCTCTCTTTCCGTTTTTGTTGATGACTTGGTATTTTCTTTCGAATTTTTCGCGAGCTCTTTTTATTTTTAAATAGTTAAAAATGTGTAATAGATAAAATCCTACTAAGAACATTTAAAAATCAAGCAAGGAAAACCTTATCTTTTATTCTTCACGTCCAGGATTACGTCCTGGATCATTAGACAGGAATCCGAAAATAAAGAGAGAAACAAAGAATATCACTACCGTGTAAACAAATAGTTTGAGAGTAAGCATTACATAATCTCCAAGATTTTTTTTTAGTAAAAAAGAGAATAGATTCTCCGTTTTTATACCGCATACCCTACTATTTTGATTTTTTATTTTGACACCAAGAAATAAAGTGGGGTGATCCAGATTTTTCGCGGTTGTACAAGAATTTAAATATTTGAATTGAGGGTGTAAGACTTATCTGATCTTATCAATTCTTTGAATTTTTTTTTTTTTTTTTTAATAAATCATGAATTTGTCTAGACATTATTAAATTAAAGATATCATCGAAAACTTACAGCAGCTTGCCAAACAAAGGCTAAGAGAAAAAAAAACAGGGGTATTACTGGCATAACATCTACGATTGGATTTAAAAAAGCGTAGGCCTCGGGCAATTTGGCGACGAAAAAACTACTTGAATAAAGAGCAGAATTAAGACAGATACAGATCAAACTAAATATATTAAGCATAACAAACATTTTGTTCTTGAGGATAATTGTATTTTATTTATATAATTGTATTTTATTTATTTTGATTGAGTTATTAATAAATTGAGTTTTTTATTATTTTATTATTATAAATATGTTATTATTCATAGAAAAGAAAAATGAATAAAAAGAAAATAAGATAGACCAAAAAACTTTCTTTGATTTGAACTCACCCAATCAAAAATCCTTCAATTCTCAAATCAAAAGAGAATAAACCATACTTTCATACAATATCTTAATTGAATTATATGTAATGATCAATAAATTCTGTTTAATTCTACGTCTACATGTATAAAAATTCTAGTAATCTATTTTATAGATAATAGATATTTAGACTTGAGTTGACGAACAACCAGTACCAATATTAGTGTTTATTAGTGTCGACTAGAAATGGGGCGTGGCCAAGTGGTAAGGCAACGGGTTTTGGTCCCGCTATTCGGAGGTTCGAATCCTTCCGTCCCAGAACATACCTGACCCACGATCATTTTATTAATCTATAATAAAAAATAAAATATATATATCTATATCATAATAAAATATATCAAAATAAAGATGGTCTTTTCGACCAGTCTTCCGTTTAAGAGTATAATATTATTATAGAATGCGATTCTTCTTTTTTTTTTTTTTTAATATGAAATCTTAATCATATCTTTTTCACAAATTTAATCGAGTTCAAATAACACGCATATGAAACGAAATTTTGATTTGTTAAATATTACTGATTTTACAATATGAAATATGAAAAAATAACAACCTAAATCTTCAATCTTTCCTTACATCATTCTTTTTTTTTTTTATTAATCATTGATGGTTTAATCCAATATGGATTTATCTCTCTCTTAATGATGATAAAAAGCGAATGGTACTTACTGTAAAACCTTATGCAAATAATGATATAGGGTAGGAAACTATTCAATCAATTAAATCTTTTTAATGATTTCTTATGAGTTCTTGGTACTCGAAGAAGTGTGAAATTGTTGAATTTATCCTATCACGTTACTTGAAGATAGAGATTCAAATTGTTTATTCGTGTTTATTTATTCATGTTATGTTAGTTATAATTAGTTATAATAAAAAAAAATTATAAACAATGGGGTTAAATTGATTGAATTCTTGTTGAGACTTCGTCATAAATTATCCATTTTTCATATAGAAGAAAAAAGTATAGATTATTATGTACCGACCGAACCGATGATTATTCACGATTCCATAATTGAATCAATTACATACTGGTTCCAAACTGAAGGAATGTTATGGTAAAACTTCGTTTAAAACGATGTGGCAGAAAGCAACGTGCGACTTGAAGGACATGATCAGCTGTGGATTCTTACATCCACCACTTTTTTATATAGGAACGAAAGTGCTCTTGGCTCGACATCATTTGTTCTGTTCCACTGGAACCCTCATTTTTGAGAGTGTTGCCATGTAAATAGTACACGATGGAGCTCGAGTAGAACGTATTGATTAATTTCTCAAGGGCAAGAATCTAAGGTTAGTATCGATCAATAAATTGGAACAACTTCGTAAGTATATTTTAGATATATAAATCTAAAGGATCCAATTCGATAAAATTAAAAAGTTAATTTTGTTGAAATTGGTAAAACTCTTTTGATCAAATCAAAAGTAAAGTGTATTACGTAGGAATCAACCATTCATATGATTCTTTGATAGAAAGAAATCACAAAAAATGGTATGTTGCTGCCATTTTGAAACGATTTAAAGATCACCGAAGTAATGTCTAAACCCAATGATTCAAGACAAAGATAAAGATCCTGGAACAAGGAAATACCGTTTTCAATTGTCTCAACAACTAGATCATATTGAAGAATCAAAATAGATTCTAAAGGAGACAGACAAAAAGGGTTAGAGACCACTCAATAAATTTAATACCTAAAAGGTTTCTTTTGAGTTATTTGAGAGTTATTCAACTTGAGTTATGAGGATACAAATAATTTTTTTTTTTGGGGGGGGGGGGGGAAGACTAAGAAAAAGTTCTTAAACTTAAATCAATAATATAATGAATTTGATGATTTTATGGATCTATTTAATATTCTGATTCTATACATAGACATAATTTAGAATTTTCTCGAGCCGTACGAGGAGAAAACTTCTTATACGTTTCTAGGGGGGGGGGTATTGTTCATCTATCCCCATGAGCCATTTATCGAATCGTTGCAATTGATGTTCGATCCCGACGAGAGGGAAGAGATCTTCGTAAAGTGGGTTTTTATGATCCGATAAAGAATCAAATCTATTTAAATGTTCCTGCTATTCTATATTTCCTTGAAAAAGGTGCTCAACCTACAGGAACTGTTCATGATATTTCAAAAAGGGCGGGGGTTTTTACGGAACTTCGCCCTAATCAACAAATAAAATTCAACAAATAAAATTCAATTAATGAAATAAAAAAATGTGGATGATTTGTATATAGCCCTGTATAACCTTTTTGTATAACCTTTTTGTTTCTTTGCTATTTCCTCTTTTGTTCTATTTATATCATACTAAATTTATTATTGTTACTATAAAATAGTGTCTTTTATAACGACAAAAATCCATTTTTATTTTATTGATATAAATTTTATATCTATATATAAAATAGATAGAAAAAGATTAAGTGAATAAATAATAAATGAAGTAATCGGGTCTATAAATATAAAATTTTGAGATTACTGTCAATGAGGTGTTTTTAAGGAACAAACAAAAAAACACAAAGGATTTCACTTGCTTATTTTAGTGAATAAACCTCATTTTTTTACTTAATTTATTTTTCCAACAATATTGTATCAATGTTGTGTTGTATAGAAATATTATATAAAGTGCCAATCCAACACAAGTCCTTAGTTTTTTTTTTTTTTTTTTAATTCTAATTGATTGAAATTGGAATTGTTAGTTATATTTATAAATTGTTTTTTCTTTTGTATTCTTTTCTCAACATTCATATTGACAACAGTGTATCAAATAAATATAATCCGATCGTGGATAAAAGGATCCATTTATAGCTCCGTCCCATAGCTTTTATTTCATTCAAATAATGGATTCTTGTATTTTCTGTGATACAAGAAGTCTTTTTTTGATTAAGATTAAACTCAATAAAAATCTATATATACTTATACTAGAGAATTAATGGATGACATAAGAGACAAGGAGCTATTTATAAATATTTTACTTTATCCCTATTTTTATCTGAGAATTTTTTGTTTTTTCATCGGATCTGTTCATTTTTATTATGTTCAGAATCTAATCAATTAGAATTTAAAAAATTTTTGCTATTTTAATCTTTTGATTGGTTTGGATTGCGTTGTGCAATTCAATCTTTTTTTTATTGAGATTCCGATTGTATCTACACATTCTAATTATTTTATTTGGGTTGCTAACTCAACGGTAGAGTACTCGGCTTTTAAGTGCGGCTAGCATCTTTTACACATTTGTATGAAGCAAAAGATTCGTCCATACCATCGGTAGAGTTTGTAAGACCACGACTGATCCTGAAAGGAATGAATGGAAAAAGCAGCATGTCGTATCAATGGATAATTCTGAGAATATTTCATTCTTACCGAATAGGTCCAAAACCTTATTTAAATTGTTTGAATTCTTGTCGTGTAATAAAAAAAAAATGAATTTGGTCGAGTGAATAAATGGGTAGAGCCCTACTAGGGTTCCAATTATAGGGAAACAAAAAGTAATGAGCTTCTGTTCTTCATTTTTGAATGATTACCCGATCTAATTAGACGTTAAAAATATATTAGTGCTTAATACGGGAAAAACTTTTCCCATGAGTGGATTATAAATTTCTTATGAGTCCTAATTATTAGCTATTACCCATTATGGGGTAGAGATAAATGTGTAGAAGAAGGCAGTATATTGATAAAGATTTTTCAAAATCAAAAGAGCGATTGGATTGAAAAAATAAAGGACTTCTAACCATCTTGTTACCCTAGAATGAACATAAATCAATTAGATGGAAAAAGAGAGGCTAGAGAGTCTGTTGATGAGTCTTACTTGTTCCGAGGTATTTCCTTACTATAATACCTTGTTTTGACTGTATCGTACTATGTATCATTTGATAACCCAATAAATCACCTATTTCTTTTCTTGTTCAAATTTAAAATGGAAGAATTTCAAGGATATTTAGAACTAGATAGATATCAGCAACATGACTTCCTATACCCACTTATCTTTCGGGAGTATATTTATGCACTTGCTCATGATCATGGTTTAAATAGATCGATTTTGTTGGATAATGTAGGTTATGACACTAAATATAAATATAGTTTACTAATTATAAAACGTTTAATTAGTCGAATGTATCAACAGAATCATTTGATTATTTCCGCTAATGATTCTAACCAAAATAAATTTTTTGGGTACAACAAAAATTTGTATTCTCAAATGATGTCGGAGGGATTTGCAGTCATTGTGGAAATTCCGTTTTCCCTACGATTAGTATCTTCCTTAGAGGCGACAGAAATCGTAAAATCTTATAATTTACGATCAATTCATTCAATATTTCCTTTTTTAGAGGACAAATTCCCACATTTAAATTATGTATCAGATGTACTAATACCCTACCCCATTCATCTGGAAATCTTGGTTCAAACCCTTCGCTATTGGGTGAAAGATCCCTCTTCTTTACATTTATTACGACTCTTTCTTCACGAGTATTATAATTGGAATAGTCTTATTACTCCCAAAAAAGTTATTTTTTCAAAAAGTAATCCACGATTATTCTTGCTCCTATATAATTCTCATGTATGTGAATACGAATCCATTTTACTTTTTCTTCGTAATCAATCTTCTCATTTACGATTAACCTCTTCTGGTATCTTTTTTGAGCGAATATATTTCTATGAAAAAAAAAAATATCCTGTAGAAGAAGTCTTCGTTAATGATTTTCCGGCCGCTATCTTATGGTTCTTCAAGGATCCTTTTATGCATTATGTTAGATATCAAGGAAAATCAATTCTGTCTTCGAAGGATACCCCTCTTCTCATGAATAAGTGGAAATATTATCTTGTCAATTTATGGCAATGTCATTCTTATGTGTGGTCTCAACCAGGAAGGATTTATATAAACCAATTATCCAAGCATTCCCTTGATTTTTTGGGTTATTTTTCAAGTCTGCGACCAAACCTTTCGGTGGTACGGAG